TAAAGAATATAGATAAAAAAAATATTGAATATTAACAATTAATAGAATAGAGTAATATAAAATTTCGATCTATTTTTCAATTCTATGTTTAAAAATAATCAATATCTTATGAAATTCTTTTTTATTTTATTTATTATTTTATATTATAATATTATTACATATATGATATGATTACATATCATATATCATATACTTTTCTATCTAGGATAGAAATTCTCTATCTAATTATTAGATTACAATCTGATTATTCTAATATACATATACATTAGAATTCTATAATATAATTTTATTCATTTTTGAAATATATTAATGCTTAGTGATCATTAAATAATCATTAATGAATTCCCATTTTAGTTATAGAGGGTCTGCTCTAAGGTAAGGACTAAGGAAAAGATAAGAAATATGAAATAGAAAGATGCAATCCAGATAAATGCAATTCAGATCATAATGAGACATTCCCCTGCTTTCATTCGGAAAGGTGGAAGCTAAGACAAAAAGACAAAAAAAGAATCGACCGTTCGAGTATGCTAAAATTGTATGAGAAAGATGAGAAGAAGGGAAGCATATATGTGTGGTATATATCTCATGTATATTGAATTGCAGATGCAGAAATGATAGAATCATTTCTGATTGGACCAAATAAAAATACGGTCCCCGATAGAGATGAGATGAAAGAAGATAGGCAAGAAAAAAGGAGGAAGGACTTTTTTTTAGGATTCGGTATCTAATGAATTCAAAGGTTCTAGCATAAGCATAAATGAAAGGAAAAGGGGAAGATTCAAATCTCAAAATAAAATAAGGGGGGATATGGCGAAATTGGTAGACGCTACGGACTTAATTGGATTGAGCCTTAATATGGAAACCTACTAAGTGATAACTTTCAAATTCAGGGAAACCCTGGAATAAAAAATGGGCAATCCTGAGCCAAATCCTGTTTTCCGAAAACCAGAAAACGCTAATAAAAAAAGGATAGGTGCAGAGACTCAATGGAAGCTGTTCTAACAAAAACAAATGGAGTTGACTATGTTACGATGTTAAACGAATCCTTCCATCAAAACTCCAGAACCCGAAAGGATGAAGGATAAACCTATATACATAGGTACTGAAATATTATATCAAATGATTAATGATGGCTCGAATCTCTATTTTTTTATATGAAAAATGAAAGAATTGTTGTAAATCGATTCCAAGTTGAAGAAAGAAAAGAATCGAATATTCATTGATCAAATCATTCACTCCATAGTCCGATAGATCATTTGAAGAACTGATTAATCGGACGAGAATAAAGAGAGAGTCCCATTCTACATGTCAATATCGACAGCAATGAAATTTATAGTAAGAGGAAAATCCGTCGACTTTAAAAATCGTGAGGGTTCAAGTCCCTCTATCCCCAAAAAAGCCTACTTGACTCCCTAACTATTTATCCTCTCTTTTCATTATCGGTTCAAAATTCGTTATGGTTATCATTCACTCTACTCGTTCACAAAGGGATCCGCGAAGCATTTTTTTCTCTTATCGCAAGTCTTGTGGTATATATATATGATACGCGTACAAACAAACATCTTTGTGCAAGGAATCCCCGTTTGAATGATTCACAGTACATATCATTATTCGTACTGAAACTTACAAAGTTTTTTTTTTGAAGATCCAAGAAGAAATTCCAGGTCCTGGATAATACTTTGTTTTGTAATACCCTTTCGTCTTTTGATTTTTAATTGACATAGACCAAGTCCTCTAGTAAAATGAGGATGATGCATCGGGAATAGCCGGGATAGCTCAGCTGGTAGAGCAGAGGACTGAAAATCCTCGTGTCACCAGTTCAAATCTGGTTCCTGGCACATGATTAATTTGTCTGAATATCTATTCTACAAATTCATTGATGTTTAGATGAATTGACATACATATTCATTAATAGTCTAGATCATGATATATATATATACTTATCCCTCTAGGTGTCTGGAGATATACTCCTCCATCTTTTAGGTATATAAAAAGTATATAAAATATGTAAAAGAAAAGAATTCAATTATGTTTCCTCTTCTTTTTTATTTTTTTTTGTTCATACTGTGTCTTGTCTACTCTCATTCAAAAAATGAATACTTCATACATATTCGAAAGATTAAATTAGTTAGTTGAAAGACCCAAAAGTATAGTTTATAGTTTAGAGTAGTTGAAGGATGGGAATAGACAAGGTTCATCTCAGATACAGTACAAATATAATCCGATCCCCTTTTATTTCTTTGTATTTTCTTTCATATTCTATTTTCTATTTTTTCATTCCCCCCTACTTTCTAGTTTCTAGAGCCCCTCTAAGTTATGTGCGCGGTACAAAGTTCATGATGCAGAACTCTTTTAGTTCATTCTATTGGCTAGGTTCTAAGTATCTCCAATTTGAGAATCTCAATAAGTCCTTTTATTTATTTAGCCCATCCATAATACAATACGAATAAGACTTTAATTATTCTGGTTGATCTAGACCAAAACGTACAGATATTTCTTG